AAGGAATATTTTTACGTTCTGTTCTAGATGAAACAGAGTAACTGGACTCTAATTCGTATTATGGATAGGCCTAAAAAAGGCTTCATTGCTATTCCCGAATTTGGAAAAGATCATATATATTTTGTATGAGCAGAAACAAAAAGATGAATCAAAAGAGTTCTGCACCATGAACTTTGTACCGCGCACATCACTTAGACAGACCTCGGAAAGTAACGTAAGCAAGAGTGAAGAAATAGAATAAATATAAAAGAAAAAGCGAAATTCCGAAATAAAAAGGGATTGAATTTTATTTGTACTGTGTCTGAAATGCATCCTGTCTATTCCTATCCTTCAACCCCTCTATACTTTTTTTAAGTTTTTTTAAAACTTTTTTATTTTTTTTTTTTGATATATATATGAAGACTTAACACTCTTTTTGAGTGAGAGAAAGCACAATATGAACAAACAAGAAAGAAAAAAGAAACAAAAAAAAAGGGAACATAATCCCACTTTAGTTCTTTACCATAACCATACATATATTTTTTACCCATCTCTAAAAATGGAGGTATATATCTATACGCTAGATGAATAAGTATGTATCATGCTCTTGACTATTAACGAATATATATCCTGATCTGTCTCGATTAATTTGTATGAATATCTATCCGATATATTATTCATGTGTCAGGAACCAGATTTGAACTGGTGACACGAGGATTTTCAGTCCTCTGCTCTACCAACTGAGCTATCCCGACCATTTCCCGTACATCATCCTAGTAGAGTACTTGTATCTATGTCAATTAAAGGGACTAAATCTAAATAAAGTAAAGTATTAAAAAATTTTATCTAATAAATGTAAGGATAATGATATGGACTGTGAATGATTCAATAATAGAGATTCCTTGCCCATATATGTTCATTTGTACAGGTATCGTATCTATCCAAATTGGGAAAAGATCCAAAGATTTCTCTTCGGATCCATTTGTGAAAGAGTAGAGTGAATGAGAAAGAAAGATAGTGAATTTTGTTTGAACCACTGATGAAAAAAAGAGGATAAATAGTTAGGAAGTAAAATGGACTTTTTGTTGGGGATAGAGGGACTTGAACCCTCACGATTTCTAAAGTCGACGGATTTTCCTCTTACTATAAATTTCATTGTTGTCGGTATTGACATGTAGAACGGGACTCTCTCTTTATTCTCGTCCGATTAATCAGTTTTTCAAAAGATCTATCAAACTCTGGAATGAATGATTTGATCACTGAATATTCGATTCTTCCTTCAACTTCGATTGGAATGGATTCACAATAACTCTGAATTTTTTCTTTCATTATATATATTCGATAGATTCGGGTCGTGATTAATCGTTTGATATGTTAGTATGTATACGTATGTATTAGATATATACGGCCGTCCTTTCTGTAATTTCGATAGAGGAATTCCAGCTACCAACACAACGTAGTCAACTCCATTCGTTAGAACAGCTTCCATTGAGTCTCTGCACCTATCCTTTTTTTATTCTAGTTTTATAAACCCTTGTTTTCTCAAAATAAAGATTTGGCTCAGGATTGCCCATTTTTAATTCCAGGGTTTCTCTGAATTTGGAAGTTACCACTTAGTAGGTTTCCATACCAAGGCTCAATCCAATCAAGTCCGTAGCGTCTACCAATTTCGCCATATCCCCTTTTGATTTGAGACCAAGACCCGGTTGGAATTCCACCCATCTCTTTCATTTATTTTGGAACCGTTGAATTCATTAGATAATGAATGATTCCCATATCGAAAAAGTGTATGCTATTTGATTTTTTTGGTGATCCTCTCCTCTATCAGTTTTTTTCTATTGGATAAACCTTGTTTCAATCAGAAATGATTCTATCATTGATGTATCCGCAATTCAATATGGATAGATATATCCCATATATATATGTTTCTCCCTCCCTTTTTTTTACAGTGCGATTTGGAATACTGGAACGGTCGATATTCATTCTTCTTTTTTTTCGTCCTATCTCTTCCTTTTACGAATGAAACCAGAAGAATGTCTCATTCTAATTTGTATTGTATCTTTATCTTTATCCTTATCTTATCTTTTCTTAGGACCGATCCGCTCGCTATACGCTATAATTATTGCTATAACTGCTTTACTTTAAGAAATAAATAAATTTTCTATTAAGAAATAATTAGATTTTTTATAATCATAGTTTATAATTTAAAATTATCATTACATTAATTTATAATTTTAATTTGAAATTATCATTAATATAATTAATATATATATATATATATACATGTTCATTAACATATAACATATATATACATATTAAAAAATATAAATATAATGTATAATATAAATATAATGTATAAATATATAAATAAAATGTATAAAATGCATAAAAAAAAATAGAATGTAATGTAATAATTAATGTAATTAATAAATAATAATTAATGTAATTAATATGATAGAATGAAAATTCTACTAATTAGTCATATACTAATTAGTCATATATTTCTATTAGAAAAATATCTATTACTATTAGAAAAATAGAATTCTATTAATTCTATTTAGTCATATCTAGTTCTATATTATTAGTTATATTAGTTATAACTAATAATATAGATATAATGATATAGATATAACAATAGAACTATGAACTATATAGTTCATATTAAATTAATAGCTAATAGCCCTAAGCTAAGATCCAGCAGTTTCCTGAATTCCTATACACTATTTCTATTTGTTATACTATTTCAATTTCTATTATGTGAGCCCGCTTAGCTCAGAGGTTAGAGCATCGCATTTGTAATGCGATGGTCATCGGTTCGATTCCGATAGCCGGCTTTTTTTTTCTCTATCGATTTTTCCATGATTGATAATCTCCCCTTTTCTCAAAATGTTGGATCACCGATCTATTATGTCGTGGTAACTTGTAACTATGAATAAAAAATGGATTGGAGCAATTAGATCTCTACAGAACAAATCATAAAACGAAGCCTCAACTTCCTATATATACATATACAAAAAATCCGGATATTAATAGAATTCATTTCATTCTACTTTGTAATACTTCAGTAAATTTAGCTTTGCTTTGTTTATCCTTTAGTTCAGTCTTAATTTAAGATTTATTCTGTAAAATGAAATTTCAATAAAATAAAAAAAGGAGTCTTTATGTCTCGTTATCGAGGACCTCGTTTCAAAAAAATACGCCGTCTGGGGACTTTACCAGGACTAACTAGTAAAAGACCTAAATCCGGAAGTGATCTTAAAACCCAATTGCGTTCTGGTAAAAGATCGCAATATCGTATTCGTCTAGAAGAAAAACAGAAATTGCGTTTTCATTATGGTCTGACGGAGCGACAATTAGTTAGATATGTACATATCGCTGGAAAAGCCAAAGGGTCAACAGGTCAGGTTTTACTACAACTACTTGAGATGCGTTTGGATAACATCCTTTTTCGATTGGGTATGGCTTCGACCATTCCTGGAGCTAGGCAATTAGTTAACCATAGACATATTTTAGTTAATGGTCGTATAGTGGATATACCAAGTTATCGTTGCAAACCCCGAGATATTATTACTACGAAGGATAAACAAAGATCGAAAGCTCTGATTCAAAATTATATTGCTTCACCCCCCCCCGAGGAATTGCCAAAACATTTGACTATTGACTCATTCCAATATAAAGGATTAGTAAATCAAATAATAGATAGTAAATGGATCGGTTTGAAAATAAATGAGTTGTTAGTCGTAGAATATTATTCCCGCCAGACTTGAACCTAACGAAAATAACAAAGAAAGATTCAGAAAATTTTGCCCTCTTTTCGACGAAGTAAATAGATCTAAGGGCCTTGATCCGCATTTTTCTCATTCACGTATTACAAATAGATCAGCAGTAGGATTTTTTTTTTCTTTTTTGCTCTTTCCGATATTTGTATTTTACGTACCGCAGTAATGTAATTAGGAATAGAGAATCTATGGGATAGAGAATTTCTATCAAATAAAAGTCTTATTGCTGGAACTGGAATAATGGTATCAGTTGTTATTTGATTTGATACATTGTGGTCGGTCACGTTGGTGAACTAACAGAAACGGAAAGAGAGGGATTCGAACCCTCGGTAAACAAAAGCCTACATAGCAGTTCCAATGCTACGCCTTGAACCACTCGGCCATCTCTCCTACATAATCTTATTATTGACCAGAAACCGAGTGAATAGCGAGTCATTCATATTATTGCAGTACAGGTATGACCGATCAATGGTTCCATAGGAATAATTCCTTTCAAATTTCCTATTTCTCAACACCAACTTCTCTCATCAGCTACCCCATGGATCTATTACAAATTCATGAATCGTCCCATGGATTTTTATTTCCATTGTATGGCATGACGTATACACGTCATGTAAACAAAACGGATGGTTACTATACTCTATTTTATCATGGAATAATTATTCTTTTTCCTCTTTGGATCATAACCAAATCAAAACTTCTAGAGTTATCAAAATCCATAGTAAAAGAAAGTCCTTGGTTATTCAACTTAGATGAAATCTTAGATGAAATAGTAATAGTTCCGTTCATTGGTATACTACGAAATTGTAATGAAATCCAATCTGATTCAAATATTTCATATCTCTCCTTGTCCAAACAAAATGGGACAATTTGAGCGGAAGGTCCACATTTTTAGAATTAGTCTGTTTTATGTTATTTCGTATTGTACAATTCCTTTGTTTGTGGGATCATTTTCCCCGAAGGGTAATGAAAAGAATTCTAATTATAGATTATAGAAAGGATTGCTAATTATGCCTAGATCTCGGATAAATGTAAATTTTATTGATAAGACCTCTTCAATTGTAGCCAATATTCTATTACGAATAATTCCGACAACTTCAGGAGAAAAAAAGGCATTTACCTATTACAGAGATGGTGCGATTTGATTCTTTTTTCTTCTTTTTTTAGACTTCAGTATTATGAGAAAGATACGTGATTCGGGATAGAAAGAACCAAATTATTGAAATAAACCTACGCTTGGTG